AATAGTATATAGTATATAATGCTTATGTTTACTTTCACTTAACACTTGTACATAGGAAATGAGACTGAATCTTTTTACTGCAAAGTAAGAAACTGTTTTTTTCACTCATATAACTATCTGGTTTAGTTCATCAACCCGAATGATGAATAAAAAATAAAAAGGTATATTCAACCCATGAAATTTCCTTCCTATAAAGAAAAGACATAGAGGAAATTTTATGTCTTAACGAATCACACGTAGAGATATTGATAACACACATAGAGTTAATGGTATTTCATAACTAATTGATTGAGCAGCAGCCCGTAAACCACCTAAAAAGGAATATTTATTATTTGATCCATAACCTGACATAAGAAGGCCCACGGGAGCAATACTTGAAATGGCAATCCATAAAAAAACACCAATACTTAAATCGGCTAGAACAAGGCGATATCCAAAAGGAATTACTAAAGAACTTAGTAGAATTGATGTGACTGCTATGGATGGTCCGATACTGAATAAACGAGTATCTCCTCTTGATGGAAGAAGATTCTCTTTGAAAAGTAATTTTGTACCATCTGCTAAAGCTTGAAGAATTCCCAAAGGCCCGGCGTATTCAGGGCCAATACGTTGTTGTATCCCCGCAGATATTTCTCTTTCTAACCAAACAATTACTAGTACACCGATTGTGATTCCTAATACAGGAGTAAAAATAGGGACAAGCATCCATATGATCTCATATACCTCTTTTAAGGATTCCAATCTAAAAAAAGAATTGATAGCTTGTACTTCTGTTGTATCTATTATCATTTTAACGATCAACTTCTCCCATAATGATATCTATGCTACCTAGTATTGTCATAATATCAGCCAATTTCATTCTTTTAACTAATTGAGGAAGGATTTGCAAATTGATAAAACCCGGTGGTCGGATTTTCCATCTCCAAGGAAAAACACCCTTATCTCCTATCAGAAAAATTCCTAATTCTCCTTTTGGGGCTTCGACTCTCACATAAAGTTCTTGTTTTGACAATTCAAAAGTAGGAGAAGGTTTTTTACTGATAAATCGATAGTCAAAATCATTCCATTCGGGATCCCATACTTTATCAAAGCGCCGGATTTCTAAATTCTCATAGGGCCCCCCCGGAATTCCTTCTAAAGCCTGTTGAATAATTTTTATTGATTCTGTCATTTCACCGATTCGTACTAAATAACGAGCTAATGAATCCCCTTCCTTTTGCCATTGAACTCCCCAATCAAATTCATCGTAAGACTCATAATGATCAACCTTTCGAAGATCCCATTGTATTCCGGAAGCTCGTAGCATTGGTCCCGATAAACCCCAATTAATTGCCTCCTCTCCGCCAATAATGCCTACTCCCTCAACTCGCTCTAAAAAAACAGGATTCCGTGTAATAAGTCTTTGATATTCAGTAACTCTTGTTAAAAAATAATCACAAAAATCCAAACATTTATCTACCCAGCCATAAGGTAAATCAGCAGCGACTCCTCCAATACGAAAATAATTATGCATCATTCGCATACCGGTAGCAGCTTCGAATAGGTCATATATCAATTCTCTTTCTCGAAAAATATAGAAGAAGGGGGTCTGTGCGCCAATATCTGCCATAAAAGGGCCAAGCCATAACAAATGCGAAGCTATACGACTTAACTCTAACATAATGACTCTGATATAGCTGGCCCTTTTAGGCACTTGAATATTGCCTAACTGCTCTGGTGCATTTACAGTTATTGCTTCAGTGAACATAGTAGCTAAATAATCCCAACGTGTTACATAAGGTAAATATTGTATAATTGTTCGGTTTTCCGCAATTTTTTCCATTCCTCTATGTAAATAACCCAATATCGGTTCACAGTCAATAACATCTTCACCATCTAGAGTAACAATGAGTCGAAGAACACCGTGCATTGATGGGTGCTGAGGGCCCATATTGACTATCATAAGGTCATTTCGTGTAGCTGGTGCAGTCATAGGTTTTTTCCCGATTCATTCTTCCATGAATTGCTGAAAGCGAAAAGAGGTTCATCAAAATTTAAGCGAAAATTCAAAACGACTCTTCAAATTAATGATTTTTTGTTTCTCGAATCTCCAACTGTCCGATTAATTCTTTATAACGTACTCTATTTTTTTTTGACAAATAGGCGAGCAGCCGTTGACGTTTTCCTAGAATTTTACGCAGACCTCTCTGAGATAAATAGTCTTTTTTGTGCAATTCCAAATGTGAAGTAAGTCTCCGTATCCTATTGGTGAAACTCACTACTTGAAATTCAACAGACCCCTTGTTGTCTTCGTTTTCCTCTTTCAAAATAATTGCACTGAATGGATTTTTTATCATAAAAAAAGCTCCTTCTACCCTTTAATTTACATATAAAATATATTATTTGATCAGTAATAATAATATTAGTCATTTTAATGTAGTAATTAGTATACCCAAGAATTTTAATTTTAGTTAGACAGGGATAAAAAAGTAGATGGTACGTTTTTACACTTACAACGTCAAATAATTTAGACCGAAAATTCGGAATATTCCATATATTCGTTTATTTTATAGATTTTATACAAACAAATTGATACGTCATTGACTTAGTTATAAATAAAAAAGATCTAATATTAGACTGGGACGTAAGACAGGGCATATGTGCATCTGTTTGCTTTTCTATATGGTACAGAATATATAGTAAAAATGTACCATCAAACAATTTTTAATTGTGGATATATTCTTAACAAACTAAAACGGCTTCCATTATTGGTATTAAACCAATATCTATTCATACAAGCTAAGTCTTCTAATCGATAATTAGGCCAAAGAAATAACTTTAATTTAATTAATTCATTTTTATCTCTATCAAGATGCTTTTTTTGATCCAAAAAAGGATTCCTGTTTTTTATGTTCTTTTTGTTACAAAATACTCGATTTTTATCCACACTATTTATATTCTTTGAGTTGAAAGAAATTAAAATTCTCAATTCTCTACGACGTCTAGATGATAAAATCTTTTCAGGAACGATAAAATCATAATGTTTTTTGTCTCTCTTTCGAATTATTATTTGATATCTTGGGATAGATTCATCCAATTTATTTTTATTGATATATCTTTGTTCTCGATATCTTTGAGGAGTTTGGTACTTACTTTTATGAACCAACGATATACCTACGGTTTGATATATAATAAAGTATCCGTCGTTTTTTACAGACAAACGAATGGGATCGATAAAAAATATCCCCTTTTTATTCAATTCCATAGGAGTCAATTTTTTTCGAATCACCATTATATCCAGATTTATTTCTTTCCTTTGAATAGACGATATAGTAGTATCTCTTGGATTTATCAGTCCAAGCAAGTAACAATATATCTTGATATTATTGATCATTCTTTCAGTTAAATTCGGAATTAAACCATCATCTATTATCCATTGAAAAAGCAAATAGTGTTTCCGTAAGAAAATTATTTCTGGTCTCATCTTATTTCGGATCTTATATTGTTTTTTCATTTTATCTTGGTTTTGTGAATATGATCCAAGGCCTCTTCGGCCCGCGGGTTCTTTTTCTTCTTGATTTCGATTCATTAATTCAGAATATCTTTTTTCATTCGATGGTCTAAAAAAATGGAATTTTTTCTTTTCATTGATGTTTTTCTTTTTATTTAAATTTAAAAGAAGTAATTTGCTTGGTATAATCCATGGTTTTAGTTTGTATACATTATAAAGTGGCACAAATTCTGGGAAGAACGGAAGTTTCATATTTGTCGATATTGGGTTTAGGATTTCTTCATTCATTTCCATCCAATCAAAAAAGAGTTTCTTGTCATTGATTGGATTTATTTCTAAATCTTGATGAATCATCAGATAAAAAATATCGTTTTTATCCATTTTCTCAATTTTTTGGTAATTCTTACTTCCAAGCTTAGTATTTATATTACTGCTATAATCCATTTTGGTCCAGGCCTCAATATCTATTTTTTGTCTTAGAAAAAAATTTAGAATTGTCCAATCAAAATATTTTCTATCTGGATTTTTTTTCATATACATAATATCGCACTTTTCTAGATAATGATTGATAGGAATTTCCTCCAGGCTTTCAAATAAATTTTGTTTAGAATTGTTGTAATTAAAAGTAATTTTTTGGTTGTTATTTAATTCTGATGGTGATCCATAAATAATATATGAGGACTTCTTAATTTCAGAATTAATAGATTTATATGATAAAAGATTATATATATAGTATTTTGGAAAATTATCTTTTTGGTTTGGTAATGGATATACTTTAAAATCCTTTTGTTTTTTGTGATAAAGTAATTGATCTTTTTCATACGAATTCCATTTTGTTAAATCTTTATTTTGGGTAATACCACCTTCATTTATTGTAGTTCGCCATTTTTGTGGTATTAATTCAAACCATCTAATCTGAGATAAATTGTATTGATAATGACCTCTTAACCAGTTTTTCCATTGATTCGTTTCAGAACTTGAAGTATGTCTTAATTCGGAATGAAATATTCCTTGTGTTACAAAATAATTTTTTATTGCAGTCTTAAGAAAAACGGGAGTTCCGTGATACTCAAAAATAGATCTTAACTTATACAAATTAATAACTTGGGTTTGTGATAATTTGTAAAATACATATGCTTGTGATAAAGAGGATAAGTCAAAAAAAAGATGTGAATTCCTCTTACTATTCTTAATATTGTAAAGTTCACTTTTTAGAGTCGAAATAAAGTTAATTTCTTTTTTGTTTTTTTTTTTTTTTATTTCTTGGTTTGTTTTATTATTGTAAATGTATTTATCAAAACAAAAATTTATTGATTCAAGAACTAGTTGTGTAGGAATTCTGGCAATATGAATGATACATAGAAAGATATCCATGTATATTCTTTTAATGAAAATTTTTATAAACAAATCTAATTTATAGATTAATCGATTTCTTCTTTTTTTTATTTTTAATATTTTCCAAAAAATTTTTGGTGATTTTTCTTTTCCATTATAACTATAACTTGTTTTG